TGTGATGATAATGCCAAAAATATCAAGTTGGCTCATCTGTCTTTCTTTATGTTGATCGTTACAGGCCTCTTGAATCTTCTCTTCCCTATTTTTTTTTGTTATTTGATTTGTTGTTTTTTTTGTGCGTAATGCAAATTAACAATAGTTTTGCTATTGATAGGAATTCCCTTGTTGAGACCCTATGAATCAATTGAAACCTCAGATTCATACTAGAACCACGATGATTTAATCAAGCAAAGCCTCAAGCTAAACTCAAAGGTTCTCTGAGTAAGAACCGTTTGATGATCACTTATTCAATAGAATGGATGTAATGACTCAACAAAATCTAAAGAAACATTTGTCCTTTCTTCAAACTGAAAGAAGAAAAATAGTTTGATTTAGGAAATACCTATTTTCATTTTTTTTGAGCCCGGTTGCGAGGTCTGAATAGTAAATAGTAGGTATGAATCATAGTTCAAATATTTCTTTTCTTGATCTATTCTATATATTCCGTGCTCCAGATACTAGAATAAATATCCGACGAGGTAGAATCATCTTGATAGAGATGACAGGCCCATTTTCTGTATTATCAATAGGATCAATTATAACAAGTCACACACTCATATTCCGGAAATACCGAAACAAATAAATCCCACGGTCGAACTACCAAAATGGTCTAGAAATCTGAGTCTGTCTTAAGTAAAGTAATTTTTTTGATTGAAAAACTAGGACTTTCTAGTTCTTATGAACCTAACTCATTGAAATTCCATCCAGTAAAACGGAAGAATTATAAATTTCCAAAATAATAGATAGGAATATCGCAAATAGAGCCATTGCGACCCCCATAAGTGGTGTAGTCCCCCAGCCCGGTGCTACTTTACCATATTCCGAATTCAATGGTTTCAATAAATTCCCTACAGTAGTTCGTCTTGGCCCAGATCTAGAACTACCCTCAACGGTTTGTGTAGCCATAAAATACTATTCATTGGTTGAGATCTGTTGACTTTGTATAACATTCCGTTGTAGTTGTAAATAAACGATCTTATCGTAGATCCATTGTGATCTTGAAATTATCTAAAAATGGAAACAGCAACCCTAGTCGCCATCTCCATATCTGGTTTACTTGTAAGCTTTACTGGGTACGCCTTATATACCGCTTTTGGGCAACCCTCTCAACAACTAAGAGATCCATTCGAAGAACACGGGGACTAGTTGAAGTAATGAGTCTCCCATATTGGGAGACTCATTACTTCAATTAAGATAATGAAAAATTATTTCATTTTTTTAGTTTTAGTCGGAACCTTAGGCGGTTCTCGAAAAAAGATAGCGAAAAAAATGATCCCTAAAGTCGAGACTAAAAGGAATGTATAAACCAATGCTTCCATAGATTCGATCGTGGTTTACAATTAAAATTATAGCTTCCACACCTATTCATTTGGGATTATTTACCATATAAAGAAAAGGAAAGAGTCAAAGAATAAATGGTGATTCAAATCAAGATTTCTCCGGTACCTTATGTCAAATCAAAAAAAAAAAGAAAATAGAGGCGAAAGATACCAGAGCAATCTTGTATCAGACTACTTGTCTCCTTGTAGTTGGATCCCCAAGTTTTTGAAATGCTCCAAATTCCACTTGAGCATCCAAATCTGGATCAATACCAGCAAAAACATCTCTGAACAAGGTTCTAGCACCATGCCAAATGTGTCCAAAAAAGAAGAGCAAAGCAAACGTAGCATGCCCAAAAGTGAACCAACCCCTTGGACTGCTACGAAAAACACCATCGGATTTCAAAGTAGCCCGATCTAATTCAAAAATTTCACCTAATTGGGCACGTCTAGCGTATTTTTTTACAGTAGCAGGATCACCATAACTAACTCCATTGAGTTCGCCACCATAGAACTCGACAGTTACACCTACTTGTTCAACACTATACTTTGATTCTGCCCTTCTAAAAGGAACATCGGCTCTCACAATTCCGTCTCCATCTACCAAAACTACCGGAAATGTTTCAAAAAAAGTAGGCATACGACGTACAAAAAGCTCGCGCCCTTCTTTATCTCTAAAGACGGGGTGTCCTAACCATCCAACAGCTATTCCATCCCCGTTGTCCATTGAGCCTGCTCTGAATAATCCCCCTTTTGCCGGATTATTACCAATGTAATCATAAAAAGCTAATTTTTCGGGAATTTTAGACCAAGCTTCCGATAAACTCAGATTTTCGGCTAGTCCGGCGCTAACTCTTCGATATATTTCTTGCTGAAAGTATCCCTGATCCCACTGATAACGAGTAGGACCAAATAATTCGATTGGGGTAGTTGCTGAACCATACCACATAGTTCCAGCAACAACGAAAGCTGCAAAAAAAACAGCAGCGATACTACTAGAAAGTACAGTTTCAATATTTCCCATACGTAATCCTTTGTATAGACGTTGAGGCGGACGGACACTAAGATGGAATAGACCTGCTAATATGCCCAATGTACCCGCTGCAATATGATGAGAGGCTATTCCTCCAGGAACAAAAGGATCAAAACCTTCCGCGCCCCACGCTGGATTTACAGATTGTACTTTTCCGGTTAGTCCATAAGGATCGGACACCCATATTCCAGGACCATACAAACCTGTTACATGAAATGCGCCAAAGCCAAAGCAAGCCACCCCTGAGAGAAATAAATGAATTCCAAAGATCTTGGGCAAATCCAAAGAAGGTTTTCCCGTACGCTCATCACAGAATATTTCTAGATCCCAATACACCCAATGCCAGATAGCTGCCAAGAAGCACAAGCCAGAAAACACAATATGTGCCCCTGCGACACCTTCATAACTCCAAATACCCGGATTCGTTATAGTTCCTCCTGAAATACTCCAACCACCCCACGAATTGGTTATTCCTAAACGAGTCATGAAGGGTATAACGAACATACCTTGTCTCCACATTGGATCAAGAACAGGATCAGAGGGATCAAAAACCGCTAATTCGTATAGAGCCATCGAACCGGCCCAACCAGAAACTAGAGCTGTATGCATTATATGGACAGAAAGCAATCGACCGGGATCATTCAATACGACAGTATGAACACGATACCAAGGCAAACCCATGGAAATACCCCTTCCTTTATCAAAGATAAATAGACACTATGTCACCTTATTTTATCGCATTGGAAAGGACTATACTATGTACCTAAGTACCTAACCTTTTCAGTGGATTCTGTATGAGAAAGAGTTAATATTTATTCCGTTCCATTGAAAATAACGGAACAATTCTGTTCATAAGAACAAAGAGAAGCAGATCTATTCTATACCCGATAAGTACCAATACGCAATGGGAGAATTGGTCCCATTTTGGGGGAACGAATGCATAGATACTTGTTTATCATTCGATCGTTCGAATGCTCCGTTCGTTTAAATTTTTCTCTATACTTTATCTCTATACTCTATAAACCTTCCAATGAATCTATCTAGAAAATCGAATAAACAGAAAAAGGATGAAGACAATAAACTCATTGTTACGTTTCCATATTAAAGTGAAGTATAATACTTAATTTTTTTTCTTTAATTTAATGCCCATTGGTGTTCCAAAAGTACCTTTTCGGAGTCCTGGAGAGGAAGATGCGGTTTGGGTTGACGTATAGTGCGACTTGTCAGACATATTGGGTCATATGGGATTTACCCGTTCTCTCCCCCGATCGAGATATCCTCTTTTTCGCCCAAGAAATATTGTATTGAGATTGAGTGAACTATCAATCATTTGGAGCGTGAAGTACAATTAGATCAATTTATATTGGGGATCAATATTATCAATTAGAAGAATTTATGGTTGACCTGGACTGATAAAATAAAGTCTCCAGGCTCCGTTCAGAAAATACCAAATTGGTAATCGTACATATATTATATATGTACGATTACCACTTGTATCATAAACGATTCTTATACTTACTATCGCTATAGGAGCGATCTAAAACTGCCAACCAATAGAATAGTATGGTGAATACATCGAATAGTTTGGAGAAGACATGAAACAAATTGAAAAAGAAGTAAAAAAAAGTGGTACTGAGATCATTTGCCCTATATGTACAAATGGAATTCGGGCAGATCTTTTCCCGGAGTAGAACATGAACCTAAAAAATTTGAAAGGGCCCGTTCAGGAACAATAAAATGACATCGTCATTTGAATCTCGATGAAACAATACATCAGTGAGAGGTTAGTTCAATAAGTTCAGTAAATTCTTTTTTTTTTTATAGGGGAGGGAACAAAAACTCATCTTATGTTATGTTTTTTGAAAAATAGAAGAGGTATGCATAAAAGTAAGTTATATATCCCTTCCTTCATTAGAAAAACAAAAACCTGTTACAGAAAAGAAAAAAAGAAATAGAACTGGAATCGACACATTGATTCTTTTTTTCGCAATTTTTTTTTTGAACCGTATGCATCCAAAGGTGCATGTACGGTTACTAAGGGAACCAACTTTGTCCTAATCAACCGACTTCATCGAGAAAGATTACTTTTTTTAGGCCAAGAAATTGATAGCGAGATCTCGAATCAACTTGTTGGTCTCATGGTATATCTCAGTATAGAAGATGATACTAAGGATCTTTATTTATTTATAAACTCTCCCGGCGGATGGGTAATACCAGGAATAGCCATTTATGATACTATGCAATTTGTGCCACCCGATGTGCATACAATATGCATGGGATTAGCCGCTTCAATGGGATCTTTCATTCTGGTCGGAGGAGAAATTACCAAACGTCTAGCATTCCCTCACGCTTGGCGCCAATGATTTTTTTTATTTGAAAAAAAAAAAAGGAAGACTATGCCTTCGCCGTATTAAATATGAATTATAAGTAATAATAGCATGGCACTTCGAGTTCGATATGAGCAAACCATTATTGTTTTTTCATAACATGAGATTTTATGTCGAGATAGTAGTATGAAACATAGGTCATTTCGGATTTGATCTTATGTGTCGGGGGTACATTTCAGCGTCACAAACCATTTTTTTTCCACACCAGAATTCTCTTTCTGATATTTATGTTATGAAAGATAAAGTACGAAAATTCAAAAAAAATAATAATATTTTTTTCCTTATTTGATCGTATCAGAAAGAAACTTTGGGATTGCTAAATCACAGACAAAATAAATATATAAAGCAACAGAACCATCATAGTATTTTTTTTTTACTCCTACGAAAGGAAGGGTGGTAAATGGATCATTCAACGATCTGGATCGAACGGATTCTATTTCTTTCTTCAATAGAATAGAAGAGAAGAAAAAGAAAAAGTAAATTCCATTGTGGAGCCGTATGCACAAAGGATGCCTGTACGGTTGGACAATTCTATTTTTTTTGATTTTTATCCTTTACTTTAGCCCAATCATGCAAGATAGAAGAACCGTTCATGATGTTATATCAATATCATCAGGGTTATGATTCACCAACCTGCTAGTTCTTTTTATGAGGCACAAGCAGGCGAATTTATCCTGGAAGCGGAAGAACTACTGAAACTTCGCGAAACCCTCACAAGGGTTTATGTACAAAGAACGGGTAACCCTTTATGGGTTGTATCCGAAGACATGGAAAGGGATGTTTTTATGTCAGCAACAGAAGCCCAAGCTCATGGCATTGTTGATCTTGTAGCGGTCGAAAATGAAAATACTGGGGATTCCATGTAAATCCATTTCAAACCATAATTCGAATTTTCTGCGATTTGATATTGAATAGAAAAAATTCATATCGATCATCAGGTTAAGATCGATCTAAACCAACCCATTCCATTCTGGAATTCTATATATACATACGACATGCCAACTATTAAACAACTTATTAGAAACACAAGACAGCCAATAAGAAATATCACGAAATCTCCCGCTCTTAGAGGATGTCCTCAGCGTCGAGGAACATGTACTAGGGTGTATGTGCGATTCGTTCAGGTCATGAGTTCGAAAAAATGAGACAATTTTCCAGTATCAATGACCAGTACCAATGAATAGGATAGATAGAGAAGATCTATCATATACCTATATTGTGTTTGGAATTTATGGTTTACATTGGTGCAAATCCAATCACCTAGATTTGAGATGAAAAGCAATTCCCCATTGGGGGCAAATGGTTATCCATTAAGCGGAGGAAATGGTATTATAAGAAGCAAAAAGGTTATACCCCTATTCTTGAAAGAACGGACTAACAGGGTCAGCTACCTAGCCAACTTTCATAATTAAATGCCGTCACTGTATGGATAACTCTTATTGTGAAAAGAACTATTACTGTATAATTGATGGGTAGAGCCAAAGAGTGTGAACTATACAAGTTAACAATAACATTTGATAAAATGAAAGAAGAGGCTCCGGTGTATAGAGAGGACCTCACCGTTTAAAAAGTAACCATAGAAACGACGGAACCCACTATTTTTTTTTTTTTATTTAGTATCGTTAGAATTTATTATTTCCAGGCGAAATGCCTGGAAGGAATAAAAAATCGTGGTTGGGAAGGTCATAGTAGCAAAAGCCATTGGAATTTATATTTTTTTTATATATCGGAAAAATCCGTTTTGTTATTAATTGACGGGGGGGGAGGGGAAGGATGACTGAAAGAAGAGAAGTCAATTAGTTATTCATTAAGGTTTAATTTGATTCAATGACCAGAGTTAGACGAGGATATACAGCTCGGAGACGTCGAACAAAAATTCGTTTATTTGCATCAACCTTTATTGGGACTCATTCAAGACTTACTCGAACGACTATTCAACAGAAAATGAGAGCTTTGGTTTCCTCTCATCGAGATAGAGGCAGGCAAAAGAGGGATTTTCGTAGTTTGTGGATCACTCGAATAAATGCAGTAATTCGTGAGAATAAGGTATTCTATAACTATAGTAGATTAATACCAAATCTGTACAAGAAGCAATTGCTTCTTAATCGTAAAATACTTGCGCAAATATCTATATCAAATAAGAATTGTCTTTACATGATTTCCAATAAGATTATCAAATAAAGGATATGATATTATCAAATATAATACAGAAATGATGGAAATTGAAACAGAATTCCCCGGAGAATGAACTCCGGGAAGATAGAATAAAAATATTAAGATAAGTAGTAGGAATGAACGAACATGTTTCAATAAAAAAAAGATTTCTTCTTCCCCCATTTTGATTTCTTATAACACAAGAAAAAATCGGGATTCTAGGCCTTTTGAACAAAACATCAATCTGAGCTTGAGTTCCGATTGGAGTTTTGAGTCAGGAGTATGTTTATTTATTTTTGGTTCTAGGACCAGTAGTTCTAGGGATCGACTCGGCTCTCTCAAATTGTTTCTCATTATTAAGAAAAGGTAACAAAGATAAAATACGAGCTTGTTTTATAGCAATAGTAATTAATCGTTGTTGTTTCAGGGTCAATTTATTCACCCGTCTAGATAATATTTTTCCTTGTTCACTAATAAATCGACTAATTAAACTCATGTTTCTATAATCGATTCGATCCCCAGATCCAATTGGGGACAAACGCCTACGAAAGGATCGCTTGTATTTACGAAAAGGTTGCTTGGATTTATCCATGGTTTATTCCTTATCTTTAAACTCCTCTATACTTTATTCATTTCAGATTCAGATCTGACCGAAATAGGCTTTGATTCGTATCGTATATATTAGATTCGTATCGTATATATTATACATATCATATATAATGCATATCATATATATATATATGAAAAATCAATCGGGTTTGATTTGTATTGTATATATTATGTACATTATATATGTTAAGTTTATATATGTTAAGTTCTTCCTCTTCCTTGGAAAGATCACGCACACGTTCCATCTATTTCTTTATTTCCCCATGAATCGTATGCTTGTGACAATAGCGACAAAATTTTCTCAATTCTAATCGACTGGATGTATTGCGTCGATTCTTTTGAGTAATATATCTAGAAATACCCGGCGATTCTTTATTGACACCATTTCGGACACAACTGGTACATTCCAAAATAACCCTGACTCTGACATCTTTACCCTTGGCCATGAACTCCCCCTTTTTTTTTGGATCGACTTAACTTCTTCTATTTTCGACCAAAACCGAAGAAGAATTCAAGAACAAAAAAAATCAATAAGAAAATCAATAGAAGTTACTAACTTGAAATTCAATTAATATTAATAGAGTAATAGTTATAATTAATAATAGAGTAATAATTAAGTAATACAATTTCTTTCTAACTATCAATTATTCCTATCTTAAATCCCAATATTTCATTTAAATATCTTCTTTCTATGCTATGATTTCGTGGATCCTGCCCTAGATCTGGATACACATTTCCATTTCTGTTCCCCAAAATTCGATCTTAAATTCACCAGATTTTTGTCGAGGTTCAATACACTTTTTCTTTTTCTTTCCTTCCTATCCTAAAGAACTGAATCAAAAGGGGAAGGGGCGAAATTTTAGTCACGCAGAATTGTATCCCTAATTTTCTGCATTTCTTCGCATATTAATAACTAGAATGAAAAAAAAGGGAATGACAAGGCATCTGGGAATAAACGATTAATTTCTATCAATAGACCTGCTAAAGACCCAAACCATAGAGTAGTTAGCACAGGTGCCACAGAGAGATATGTTTTTATATTTCGCATTTCAAATCCTCCTTCTTTATTGTAATACATATATGTATGGTCAGATGTTGTAGTTCAAGATCATTTGTATTTTTTTCTTTACGCGAAATTCCTAACTAAAATAGATATGTACAATGAACCAATAGATGAGATTTTCCTGTCCCTAAAAAAGAAAAAGATGACCCCTTCTTCCTGAGCATTTCCGATAAATTTTTATTCTTTTTTTTATACGATACGCCGATAAGATAAATTTATTATATGAAACCAAAAAGAATAAATGACAAGAAAATTGTATATAGATAGAGGGGAAAATAACAATGTGGAAAACAAGACAGGGATTTTGTACAATGACACTGTACAAGAACTTTAAAAAGGGATGTAGCGCAGCCTGGTAGCGCGTTTGTTTTGGGTACAAAATGTCACGGGTTCAAATCCTGTCGTCCCTACCTATTACTTCTCCTATGGGCAGTAACGAGGGATTAATTAAGATCGATCGAAATTGGACATAATCTTTCATTTTTGCATATTATACGTATGCAAGATATGTTTGGGGGTAAAAAACCTTTTCTTTACACTACAGTCGTATCTCCTGTAATAAGAAAGCGCTCTTAGTTCAGTTCGGTAGAACGCGGGTCTCCAAAACCCGATGTCGTAGGTTCAAATCCTACAGAGCGTGATTCCGTTTCTGTTATGTCGAATCACAATAAAAAAACTTAACAAAAAAAGTGGAATTGAAACTTGAATTTTACTTCCCGCAGGGAAGAGGTCAATCAAAAAAAGAAATGTTACTCAATCAAAGATCCAACTGATCACCACGTCTGTATTGTAAATATGCAGTTACGAATAATCCTGCCAAAGTAATAGGAATTAGACCTAAGACGATTCCAAATAGAAAAACTTCAATCATTTCGGTTTTTTGAGGGGATAAAAAGATGGGTAAGATCTATCCCTAAATATTAATCTGAATTATCCGTGAATCTCAATAACCAAGAATTGGCAATTGATGTGGAAAGGAACCATGGAACACCTGGAATTTCAGAGAAATATTCATTTTTATGAATTGTTCATTCAATTCATTTCAAATAAGTCGTATTTTATTCAAACCAATCAATAGAGCTGGGGTTATAGTTAAAGCAGCCAGTAGAAAACCGAAATAACTAGTTATAGTAGGCATGAAAGAGCTAAATTAGATATGTTCTTTTGCAACATATGTTGATAAAACACTTACCTAAGTTTCAATTTTTCCCAGATACAACAGTAACGGTAAGAATAAACCAATTGACAGGATTAGTTTAGTTCCAATTGTAAAGTTCTTGATTCATCAGCTGTGACATCGATCGATCCTGTGATTCCGAATCGACAGATTCATTGTGCAATTCGTGAGTTGAGTAAAGTAATAGTAATAAGAACTGTGTCGTGTAACTTC